AGATTTTGCGCGTGTGATACATGTTCCTTCTATTTCTCCAAGCAAAGCTCTTCGCATTGCAATGCCTATTGTATCTGCTTGACCTTTCATAAGTGGAGACAGAATAAAGCGTCCATAATATAGACGCTTACTATCTACTCTTGATTCAACACACTTCCATTGTAGTGTCCGAGTCGATACTCTTACTTTCTCTCGAACCATAGTAATATTATTATTTGATCAAATAAATTATTTATTTCTCTTGAAATGTTTTGTTTATTTTTACACACGTCTTTTTTTAGGGGGCCTACATCCATTATGTGGCATAGGGGTTACATCTCGTATGAAACTTAATATTATACCACTTCTACGAATCGCTCTTAATGCCGCATCTCTTCCGAGACCGGGGCCTTTTATCATGACTTCTGCTCGTTGCATACCTTGATCCACTACTGTCCGAATAGCATTTCCTGCTGCGGTTTGGGCGGCAAAGGGTGTCCCTCTTCTTGTGCCCTTGAATCCACAAGTACCAGCGGAGGACCAAGAAATTACCCGACCTCGTACATCTGTGACAGTCACAATAGTATTGTTGAAACTTGCTTGAACATGAATAACCCCTTTTGGTATTCTACGCGCACTCTTACATAAACCAATACGCCCATTCCTACGTGAACCAATTCTTGGTACAGGTTTTGCCATATTTTATCATCTAATAAATATAAGTCAGAGATATATGGATATATCCATTTTATGTCAAAACGGATCTTTTTTTTTTATTTGTATATCCGTTCCCTTAGAGAGTCTCTTTTATTTTAGAAAGATTATCCTTGTCTTTGTTTATGTCTTGGGTTGGAACAAATTACTATAATTCGTCCTCGTCTACGGATCAGTCGACATTTTTCACAAATTTTACGAACAGAGGCCCTTATTTTCATATTTATCATTCCTTAACTTAATTTCTAATTTTTTTATTGGAAGAAAATAAGTTTCTTGAAATTTTTAACTTTCGAATTGAAAGGAATATTGAAGTTGAAAAAAAAAAAGAAACTAATCGTTTGAATCCTTGTTTCAGAGTCTATAAATTATATGTCCTTTGGTTGAATCATAACAACTTATTTTCATTTTTACTCTATATTCCAGTAGTATACGTATAAAATTACGCCGAATCTTTCCTGAACCATAACATAACCCAGAATTCGATCTTTATTATCTAACCGAATCTTAAGTATACCATTCGGAAGCGATTCAATAATTAAAATCCATTTTTTTATTTCAGGTAAAATCTATTTGAAGTATTAACGAATGTAGGAGGAGAGTGATATTAGAAAATAAACCCGCCCTTTCTTTTTTTTTCACAAATAAACTAAATAGGAAAGTTTCATATCTAAGTTGGATATAAGATAAGAAAACTTACCATATATAACATAAAATTTCTCCGCCAATTCCTTCTAGTCGGGCTTCTCGGTCCGTTATTATACCCCGAGAAGTAGAAAGAATTACAATTCCCATCCCGCCTAAAATTCTAGGAATTCGTTGATAGTTCGAATAGATTCGTAGACCGGGTCGACTGATTCGTTTTAAATTTAAAACTGTTTTATATGGCCCTTTCCTATTCCTTCTATGTCGTAGGGTTAAAACCAAAAAAGATTTGTTGCTTTCCTGATGTTTCCTCACGTTTTCAATAAAACCTTCTCTTAACAGTATTTTAACAAGGTTTTCGGTGATGTTAGTGGATGGTATTCGAACCGTTCCTTTTCTATTCATGTCAGCATTGCGTATAGAAGTTATTATATCAGCAATAGTGTCTTTACCCATGATAAACAAAAATTATTGTTGCCCCCGAATTTTGATATAATCAACATGCTTTTTTTTTCATATATATATTTTATAAATTGTTAAAGATATATGCGTGAGAAAAATCTACTAATTCATTTTATCTATTTTATTACTAATTTATTCAAATGCTATAACTATATTAGAGTCTCATCTTTATTATACTTATAGTACCTCGGGTGCTAATGAAACTATTTTAGTAAAATTTAACTGTCTCAATTCCCGTGCGATCGCACCAAAAATTCTAGTTCCTTTGGGATTTCCTTCTTGATCAATAACAACCGCAGCATTGTCATCATATCGTAGTATCATACCGTTGTCACGTTTGAGTTCTTTACAAGTACGTACAATTACAGCTCTGATCACTTCAGATTTTTCTAAAGGTGTATTTGGTATTGCTTCCTTGATTACAGCAACAATAACATCACCAATATGAGCATATCGTCGATTACTAGCTCCTATGATTCGAATACACATCAATTCTCGGGCCCCGCTGTTGTCCGCTACATTTAAATGGGTTTGAGGTTGAATCATATCATTTTTTTTTAATTTGCTCTTTTGATGCAAAGGGGCAAAGTGAAAAAAAAGAAATATTGTTTTTCAATAAAAAAAGAAACCTACAATCGTTTTTTTTTCATTCCAAAGACCTCTTTCCTTTGGTTCTACATTCCTATCCTGAGACGATGAATTGAGTTCGTATAGGCATTTTTGATGCCGCTATTGAAATAGCCTTTCTGGCTACATTTTCTGCTACTCCGCCTATTTCATAAACTATTCTACCCGGTTTAACGATAGCTACCCAATATTCAGGAGATCCTTTCCCTGAACCCATACGCGTTTCTGCAGGTCTTACTGTAACTGGTTTGTCTGGAAATATACGTACCCATATTTTTCCACCGCGGCGCACATTTCGTGTCATTGCTCGGCGCCCTGCTTCTATTTGTCTAGATGTGATCCACGCGGGTTCAAGTGCCTGAAGAGCATATCTACCGAAGCAAATACGATTACCTCTATAAGATATTCCTTTCATTCTTCCTCTATGTTGTTTACGGAATCTGGTTCTTTTGGGGTTATAGTTGATGGTTGTTTCTCAATTCATTCCATCTCTACTACAGAATCGGACATGAGAGTTTCTTCTCATCCAGCTCCTCGCAAATGAAACAAAATAAAATAATATACATGTATTTAATGAATAATATAATATGCTGAATCATGGGATTCGTTGAGATTTTATCTAATATCTAATCTATTAGAAATTTATATATCTTGTTTTAATAGTTTATTTAATAGTTTATATAATTAATTAAACATATATTCTATTTTTCTATTTATAGTTATAGATAATTATTTTATAGATTAGTTAGAGAGAATGGTATAGATATAATGTTATAATATACTGTTATAGATAATATAATGTAATTTTGTTATAACGAGTCTTTATTTTGGTTTGTCTTTTTTATGATCATATCGGATCGATCGACCAAAATTTAGAAATTCAATAAAATCAAAACTTTCGCGGGCGAATATTTACTCTTTCAATATCTATTTCAGTTGTAGGGTTATCCCATGACATGACCTCTCTCTCAGAATAAAAGTGTATTGATCCCGGGTTTGTTCCGCCATCCTACCCAGTGAATCATTAGGATTCGTTTTCAATAGAATCTTATCTTATGCATCCACAGGTTCCGTCGTTCCCATCGCTTCTCGATTAATGGTTAGGCCTGAATTTGACAATGGAGCTCCTAATAAAAATGAAATGTGTTCTTGAGTCAATTTTCTCAGTCTTTATTGACTCAGGGCTCTTGATTTTTTTGTTCTATCAACAAATTCATCTAATTATAGATTAATCAAATTAGTATTGATGCTTTAGTACACTATCCTTTATAAGATTGCTCATAGACCTTACATATTGGAATCATATAGCATTCATATTCTTTTTCTCTCTTTCTCTCATCCTTCCATTTATCTGCATTTTTATTGTTATTGCTTCACAACTTATAATCAGATTGGTTTTTCTTTTTTTTTTTTTGCAAAAAACTTTCCGTTGCTACAATGATATAACCAATATATCATACCATGACCGGTTCTTTAGATCTAGATAATATGAAGCGATGGGTTGGTTATCAGTTCTATAGTTATTAGTTCATACTATGTGTGGGCAGGTCCGGTTTTTTGAATCCTAACCCTAAAAAACCAACGAGTCACACACTAAGCATAGCAATTATCTCAATATCAAAAAATTAATCGAATTTTTATTCAACCTTATAAAATTGCCCATTTTTGTTTGTATTTAACAGAAAAACAATGAAAGAGTTTGTCATTTTTTGCTTTTTTTATTGCCGATAGAACATAAAGACAAGTCAAGTAAATCAAGTAAAGGTTTATTCTTCCTCGTCTACAAATATCCAAATTTTTATGCCTAATACCCCATAGATAGTTCGAACTGTATAGGAACAATAATCTATTTTAGCTCGAATGGTTTGTAGAGGAACCCTGCCCTCTCTGATCCATTCGACACGCGCAATTTCTTTTCCGTCAATACGCCCTGCAATTTGTACTTGAATTCCTTTTGTACCTGCCTGTTCAGTTAATTCAATAGCCTTTTTCATTGCTTTTCGAAATGAAACTCTATTCTTTAATTGTCCAGCTATAAATTCTGCAAGAATATTAGGGTGTCCATAAGGGTTTGTAATTCTTGTCACAGCAATGTTGAGTTTTCGGTTTACACAATTAAGTTCTTTTTGTACATCCATCTGTAATTCTTCGATTCTTCGAGGCCGACCTTCTATTAGTAATTTTGGAAATCCCATATAGATTATGACCTGAATCAGATCGATTCTTTTTTGAATCTCTATACATGCAATTCCCTCAACACCAGAGGATATTTTAATATTTTTTTGTACATAATTCTTGATACAATCTCTTATTTTTTGATCTTCTTGTAAACCGTCAGAATAATTTTGTGGTTGTGCAAACCAAATAGAATGATGATCTTGGGTTGCACCAAGTCTGAAACCAAGTGGATTTATTTTTTGCCCCATAACCCCCCGATACTATATATATATTATAACGTGTCATATCTGTGTACTTATTTTTTGTTACCCATTCAGGTTTTTTTAAGGATAATATGGCATATTTTTATCTTTTCTAATATTCTTCGTTTACAGATATATCTTTTAATATAATAG